GAAATACTTCAAGAAGTTTTGCGGGGGCATCCTGTATTGTTGAATAGAGCACCCACCTTGCATAGATTAGGCATACAGGCCTTCCAACCCATTTTAGTGGAGGGGCGCGCTATTTGTTTACACCCATTAGTTTGTAAGGGTTTCAATGCAGACTTTGATGGAGATCAAATGGCTGTTCATGTACCTTTATCTTTGGAAGCTCAAGCAGAGGCTCGTTTACTTATGTTTTCTCATATAAATCTCTTGTCTCCAGCTATTGGGGATCCCATTTCCGTACCAACTCAAGATATGCTTATCGGACTCTATGTATTAACGATCAGGAATCGTAGAGGTATTTGTGCAAATAGGCATAATCCATATAATCGCGGAAACTATCAAAATAATACAGTTGACAATAATGACTATAAGTATACGAAAGAGAAAGAACTGTATTTTTGTGGTTCCTATGATGTACTTGGAGCTTATCGGCAGAAACGAATCAGTTTAGATAGTCCTTTGTGGCTCCGATGGAGACTAGATCAACGTGTCATTGGCTCAAGAGAAGTTCCCATCGAAGTTCAATATGAATCTTTGGGTACTTATCATGAGATTTATGAGCACTATCTAATAGTAGGAAGTGTAAAAAAAGAAATCCATTGTATATACATTCGAACCACTCTTGGTCATATTTCTTTTTATCGAGAAATAGAAGAAGCCATACAGGGGTTTTGTCGGGCCTATTCATACGCTATCTAAACTAATAAATTAGATTAGGTGATGCCCGTGCCCGTAGGGATTCGGGTCTCTCCAGTTTCACTGGTATCATAATTTCTGAATTTTTGCGTGAATCAAGATTGAGATTGAGGAAAGGAAGTTTTCGAATCACTGACTCAGGCCCATTGTCGAATCCTACTCAGCAGAATATAGAGGTACTTATGGCAGAACGGGCTGATCTGGTCTTTCACAATAAAGTGATAAATGGAACTGCTATGAAACGACTTATTAGCAGATTAATAGATCATTTCGGAATGGCATATACATCACACATCCTGGATCAAGTAAAGACTTTGGGTTTCCAGCAAGCCACTGCTACATCTATTTCATTAGGAATTGATGATCTTTTAACAATACCTTCTAAGGGATGGTTAGTCCAAGACACTGAACAACAAAGTTTTATTTTTGAAAAACACCATCATTATGGAAATGTACATGCGGTAGAAAAATTACGTCAATCCATTGAGATATGGTATGCTACAAGTGAATATTTGAGACAAGAAATGAATCCTAATTTTCGGATGACCGATCCTTCTAATCCAGTCCATCTGATGTCCTTTTCGGGAGCTAGAGGAAATGCATCTCAGATACACCAATTAGTAGGTATGAGAGGATTAATGTCGGATCCCCAAGGACAAATGATTGATTTACCCATTCAAAGCAATTTACGCGAAGGGCTTTCTTTGACAGAATATATAATTTCCTGCTACGGAGCCCGCAAAGGAGTTGTAGATACTGCTGTACGAACATCAGATGCTGGATACCTCACGCGTAGACTTGTTGAAGTAGTTCAACACATTATTGTACGTAGAACGGATTGTGGTACTATCCGAGGTATTTCCGTGAGTCCTCGAAATGGGATGACGGAAAAAATTTTTGTCCAAACACTAATTGGTCGTGTATTAGCAGACAATATATATATGGGTCTACGATGCATTGCCGCTCGAAATCAAGATATTGGGATTGGACTTGTCAATCGATTCATAACCTTTCGGGCACAACCAATATATATTCGAACCCCCTTTACTTGCAAGAGTGCATCTTGGATCTGTCAATTATGTTATGGTCGGAGTCCCACTCACGGCGACCTGGTCGAATTGGGAGAAGCCGTAGGTATTATTGCGGGTCAATCAATTGGGGAACCAGGGACTCAACTAACATTAAGAACTTTTCATACCGGTGGAGTATTCACAGGTGATACTGCCGAACACGTACGAACTCCTTCTAATGGAAAAATAAAATTCAATGAGGATTTGGTTTATCCCACACGTACCCGTCATGGGCATCCTGCTTTTCTATGTTCTATAGACTTGTATGTAACTATTGAGACTCGGGATATTATCCATAATGTGAATATTCCACCAAAAAGTTTGATTTTAGTTCAAAATGATCAATATGTAGAATCAGAACAAGTAATTGCTGAGATTCGTGCCGGAACGTCTACTTTTCGTTTTAAAGAGAAGGTACGAAAACATATTTATTCTGAATCAGAGGGAGAAATGCACTGGAGTACCGATGTCCACCATGCATCTGAATATATACATGGTAATGTTCATCTATTACCAAAAACAAGTCATTTATGGATATTAGCAGGAGGTCCGTGCAGATCCAGTATAGTGTCTTTTTCGCTCCACAAAGATCAAGATCAAATGAATGTTCATTCTTTTTCTTTCGAAGAAAGATATATCTTTGACCTCTCAATGACTAATCATCGAGTAAGACATAAATTGTTGGATACTTCTGGTAAAAAAGATAGGGAAATTCTTGACTATTCAAGACCTGATCGAATCATATCCAATGGTCATTGGAATTTCATATATCCTTCTATTCTCCAAGAAAATTCTGATTTCTTGGCGAAAAAACGAAGAAATAGATTCATTATCCCATTACAATATGATCAAGAACGAGATAAAGAACTAATGCCCTGTTTTGGTATTTCGATTGAAATACCCATAAATGGTATTTTACGTAGAAATAGTATTCTTGCTTATTTTGATGATCCACGATACAGAAGAAATAGTTCAGGAATTACTAAATATGGGACCATAGAGGTGGATTCAATCATAAAAAAAGAGGATTTGATTGAGTATCGAGGAGCAAAAGAATTTAGTCCGAAATACCAGAAAGTAGATCGGTTTTTTTTCATTCTCGAAGAAGTGCATATCTTACCCGGATCTTCGTTCATAATGGTCCGGAACAATAGTATCATTGGAGTAGATACACAACTCGCTTTAAATACAAGAAGCCGGGTAGGCGGATTAGTCCGAATGGAGAGAAAAAAAAAAAGTATTGAACTGAAAATCTTTTCTGGAGATATTCATTTTCCTGGAGAAACAGATAAGATATCCAGGCACAGCGGCATTTTGATACCACCAGAGACGGAAAAAAAAAATTCTAAGAAATCAAAAAAATTGAAAAATTGGATCTATGTCCAACGGATCACACCCACCAAGAAAAAGTATTTTGTTTCGGTTCGGTCCGTATTCACATATGAAATAGCTGATGGGATAAATTTAGCAACACTTTTCCCTCGGGATCTCTTGCAGGAAAAGGATAATGTCCAACTTAGAGTTGTCAATTATATCCTTTATGGAAATGGCAAGTCAATTCGAGGAATTTATCACACAAGTATTCAATTAGTTCGGACTTGCTTAGTATTGAATTGGGACCAAGAAAAAAATGGTTCTATAGAAGAGGTTCATGCTTCCTTTGTTGAGGTAAGGACAAATGATCTGATTCGCGATTTCATAAGAATTGAGTTAGTCAAGTCCACTATTTCGTATACCGGAAAAAGGTATGATAGGGCAAGTTCCGTATTGATTTCCGATAATGGATTAGATCGCACCAATATCAATCCTTTTTATTCCAAGGCGAAGATTCAATCACTTACCCAGCATCAAGGAACTATTGGTATTGGTACGTTGTTGAATCGAAATAATGAATGCCAATCTTTGATAATTTTGTCATCATCCAATTGTTCTCGAATTGGTCCATTCAATGGTTCGAAATATAACAATGTGACAAAAGAATCAGATCCCATAATCAAAATTAGGGATTTGCTGGGTCCCTTAGGGACTATTGTCCCTAAAATAGCGAATTTTTTTTCATCTTACTATTTAATAACTCATAATCATATCTTGTTAAAGAAATATTTGTTACTTGACAATTTTAAACAGACTTTCCAAGTACTTAAATACTGTTTAATAGATGAAAATAGGAGGATTTATAATCCCGATCCATGCGGTAACATAATTTTGAATCCATTCCATTTGAATTGGTGCTTTCTCCATCACGATTATTGTGAAGAGACATCTACAATAATTAGCCTTGGACAATTTATTTGTGAAAATGTATGTCTATTCAAATACGAATCACACGTAAAAAAATCTGGTCAAATTTTAATTGTTCATGTTGACTCCTTAGTTATAAGATCAGCTAAACCCTATTTGGCCACTCCAGGAGCAACTGTTCATAGCCATTATGGAGAAATCCTTTACGAAGGAGATACATTAGTTACATTTATATATGAAAAATCGAGATCTGGTGACATAACGCAAGGTCTTCCAAAAGTGGAACAAATCTTAGAAGTGCGTTCGATTGATTCAATATCGATGAACCTAGAAAGGAGAGTTGAAGGTTGGAACGAACGTATACAAAGAATTCTTGGAATACCCTGGGGATTCTTGATTGGAGCTGAGCTAACCATAGCCCAAAGTCGTATCTCTTTGGTTAATAAGATCCAAAAGGTTTATCGATCCCAGGGGGTACAGATCCATAATAGACATATAGAAATTATTGTACGTCAAGTAACATCAAAAGTGTTGGTTTCAGAAGATGGAATGTCTAATGTTTTTTTACCTGGAGAATTAATCGGCTTTTTGCGAGCGGAACGAGCAGGGCGTGCTTTGGACGAAGCGATCTGTTATCGGGCAATCTTATTGGGAATAACGAGGGCATCTCTAAATACTCAAAGTTTCATATCCGAAGCAAGTTTTCAAGAAACCGCTCGAGTTTTAGCAAAAGCTGCTCTACGAGGTCGTATTGATTGGTTGAAAGGCCTGAAAGAGAACGTTGTTCTGGGGGGGATTATACCTGTTGGTACCGGATTCCAAAAATTAGTACACCCTTCAAGGCAAGACAAGAACATTCATTTGGAAATAAGAGATATTTTGTTACACCATAGAGAATTATTTTGGACTTACGTCCAAAACAATTTCCATGAGACAAATTTCCATGAGACATCAGAACAATCATTTACGCGATTTAATGATTCCTAAGAGCAGATTCTTTTCTTTCACTTTAACTATCTTTCAATTATCTGGTCCGATTATTGATTTGGTAAAAAATAAAAAATAAGTAATTAAATTGGTAAAAAATAAGTAATTAAAAGAAATTAATGGTTTGGGTCGTGTATCAACGGTCAATCCCCCGTATAAGGTTCCATCGGAACAATTATTTATTTCAGGTTACCTCGTCTCTTTGTTAAAAAAAAAGGAAGTCTGGGGAAAAATGACAAGAAGATATTGGAACATCAATTTGGAAGAGATGATGGAAGCAGGAGTTCATTTTGGTCATGGTACTAAGAAATGGAATCCTAGAATGGCCCCTTACATCTCTGCAAAGCGTAAAGGTATTCATATTACAAATCTCACTAGAACTGCTCGTTTTTTATCAGAAACCTGTGATTTAGTTTTTGATGCAGCAAGTAGGGGAAAAAACTTCTTAATCGTTGGTACAAAAAATAAAGCAGTGGATTCAGTAGCATCAGCTGCAATAAGGGCTCGGTGTCATTATGTTAATAAAAAATGGCTTGGTGGTATGTTAACGAATTGGTCCACTACGGAAACGAGACTTCACAAGTTCAGGGACTTAAGAGCAGAACAAAAGATGGGGAAACTCAACTGTCTCTCCAAAAGAGATGCAGCAATGTTGAAGAGAAAATTATCTACCTTGCAAACATATCTCGGTGGGATCAAATATATGACGGGGTTGCCTGATATTGTGATCATCGTTGATCAGCAAGAAGAATATACGGCTCTTCGAGAATGTGTCATTTTGGGGATTCCGACAATTTGTTTAATCGATACAAATTGTGACCCAGATCTCGCAGATATTTCGATTCCAGCAAATGATGACGCTATAGCTTCAATCCGATTGATTCTTAACAAATTAGTATCCGCAATTTGTGAGGGTCGTTCTAGCTATATAAGAAATCGTTGATTATCATTAAGAATAATAAGATTAGTTAATTATTTGGCAACTCCATAGATTTATTGGATTGGTTACTATTTTTGAATTTTTTAAAAGAGATAAAAAAAGTACTGGGGATATTGATATTATGTTATGATGTTATGTAATTTCTTGGTATCGTAAATAAAATATACGATTAATGATTCAAGTTAGTGAGTTGAGAAATAGATGGTTGAATCAAAATAATTCCTTTTTTGAAGTTCAATTTCTGTCAGAGGACAATATGAATGTTATACCATGTTCCATTAAAACACTCAAAGGGTTATACGATATATCGGGTGTAGAAGTAGGCCAACATTTCTATTGGCAAATAGGAGGTTTACAAATCCATGCCCAAGTACTTATCACTTCTTGGGTCGTAATTGCTATCTTATTAGGTTCAGTCATCATAGCTGTTCGGAATCCACAAACCATTCCGACCGACGGTCAGAATTTCTTCGAATATGTCCTTGAATTTATTCGAGATTTGAGCAAAACTCAGATTGGAGAAGAATATGGTCCTTGGGTTCCCTTTATTGGAACTATGTTCTTATTTATTTTTGTTTCTAACTGGTCAGGTGCTCTTTTACCTTGGAAAATCATACAATTACCTCATGGGGAGTTAGCTGCGCCTACGAATGATATAAATACTACTGTTGCTTTAGCTTTACCCACGTCAGCGGCATATTTTTATGCGGGTCTTACCAAAAAAGGATTGGGTTATTTCGGGAAATACATTCAACCAACCCCAATACTTTTACCAATTAACATCCTAGAAGATTTCACAAAACCTTTATCTCTTAGTTTTCGACTTTTCGGGAATATATTGGCTGATGAATTAGTAGTTGTTGTTCTTGTTTCTTTAGTCCCTTCAGTAGTTCCTATACCTGTTATGCTTCTTGGATTATTTACAAGTGGTATTCAAGCTCTTATTTTTGCAACGTTAGCCGCGGCTTATATAGGTGAATCCATGGAGGGTCATCATTGACTAGTTTTCGAAATAGTCTTTTTTAAGCTTATCCCAATTCATGCATGATTCAAGATAATCCACTTGGTTGGGGAACATAATAGATACAAATACAAATACGTATGAATATACGACCTAGAGGCGTAGGAAAAAAGATAGACGATATTGCGGAATTGTAAAAAAAAAGATGGGTTGGGGGGGTCACACTAGATGTATGTAATCTTTATAAGTCCAGCCCCTGTGTCTGTTTCGAGGAATGATTCTAGAATCCGATTCAATATAAAATGCGGGTGGTTTACGTTATGGAAGAAACAAATGTATATGTGATATTAGATATTTACTAGTTATATAGGACTATTCCTAATATATATATATATTATTATATACCCTATATATATATTATTGATTTGATTGATTTGATTGCGGTTCACTGCATTTATATAGTTCCAATATAAGTCTTTCTGTTTCGTCTGTGATTGTGGATTGAATGAAATGCAAAAAAGAGATGAACTCAAGGATAGTATCTAGAAGAAAAAAGAAAGGAAAGAAGAATTGAATGAAAGAATGGTTCGAAACAAAGAAATGCAATAACTAGAACCGTATACATATGTATTTACAAAAACTCCATTATGGGTAGAAACTCAAAATGAGATATCGAAATAGTTCTGACGATTCAGTAATATTATCATTTCAATTCGGAGTTTTTAGTTATTTCGACCCGATAGATCTTAATCAGATAGATCTTAATGATAAAATCTTAATGAAAAAAAAAAAAAATGATAAAAAAAATTAAGTAAAAATTCATTGGTTGATTGTATCATTAACCATTTCTTTTTTTTTTTTTTGGTGCGAGGAACTTACCATGAATCCACTGATTTCTGCCGCTTCCGTTATTGCTGCTGGATTGGCCGTAGGGCTTGCTTCTATTGGACCTGGAGTTGGTCAAGGTACTGCTGCAGGCCAAGCTGTAGAAGGTATTGCGAGACAACCAGAAGCAGAGGGTAAAATACGAGGTACTTTATTGCTTAGTCTAGCTTTTATGGAAGCTTTAACAATTTATGGACTGGTCGTGGCGTTAGCGCTTTTGTTTGCGAATCCTTTTGTTTAATCCTAGAAATGTAAAAAAGTACCTTACATACTATACTTTTTTTCTTATTTTTTTAACTCGCTATACTTTTTTCTTATTTTATTAACTCAGAATTGCTGTTTGCTTCTTCTAATTATATCAACGCTTTACTCCTACAATTATTTATTTGTTGAGACAATACCCCAGGAAAGGAAGGATTGTTTTGAGGATGAGTAATTACTGATCCGCTCGTTTTCTTCCTTTGCGTCCTTAGCTTAGTACAATGGAAACCTTTTTTTTACTTTTTTTAGGAATCGTTTCAACAAACGAGATATTTCACAATTGACATGAGACCCAAGATTAACCTAATAAGTATTTTATTGGATTGGAAACTTCAAGTAAGAAATTTAAAAATTATCAAATGAAATTACTAGATTTAATCTACTCCCATTAAATAAAAAATGGAAATAAAATTTATATAATAAAAAGAAATCGATCAAAAAAGGGACAACGAAGTGATACAAAAAGAACTCTGTTCTTTGTTAGTCCTATCTATAAGAGGAGAGCATATGAAAAATGGAACCGATTCTTTCCTTTCCTTGGGTCACTGGCCATCCGCCGGGAGTTTCGGGTTTAATACCGATATTTTAGCAACAAATCCAATAAATCTAAGTGTAGTGCTTGGTGTATTGATTTTTTTTGGAAAGGGGGTGTGTGCGAGTTGTGTATTTCAAGAATAGGTTGGATCCATCCGACTGCACTTTATTTATGGTATTTTATTCATTTTATAGGATAAATAGGAAAAAAAGTGCACGATCTCGACGAATTATTTCTGAATAAATTAAGAAATCATATGTAAGAACCATAGCATTTCGTGACTTATTGGTAAATTTGATTCTCTATCAACCAATAATGTGAGACCATTAACATGGTTAAAGCTAAACTGTTTGAAGTCCAGGCAAAACATGGTACTCTTTCTACCGGTACTAACGTACCGAAATGGTTTAAAAATGAATAGTTGGTAATTTATCTGATATAGAACACTCATATCGATAAAATGATTTGAACCATTTATTAAAAAAATGGGCATCTTGCTCTTTTTTTCCAATGCCGAATCGACGACCTACGTAAAAAAAAAATAGGAATTTTTGGATTTGAAGAAAAAAAGGAAATAAAAAAAATATAGAAATAAATTGTAAATTTTAATTTTAAATTAAATAAAGAACAAATCAAATACAAATAAAGAACAAATACAAATAAAGAACAAATACAAATAAAGAAAGAACTTTGCTGACAATTATAGATTTTTGTCTGGTCGGAAGAGTCCTCCTAATATTCTGGTCTTATATCAGTTTCGATGTTTTTGAATATAAACAGAAAAGAGAGGGTAGGCTCATTACATTAAAAAAAAAAAAAAGATATGGGAATGCCCATAATATAAAATAAATAATTGAGCGTGAGAGCCAAATGAATCGAAAGATTCATGTTTGGTTCGGGAAGAGATTATTGAAGTTGTGAAATTAATGGTAAGATAATCTACTTTCATTAAATGATTTATTAGATAATCGAAAACAGAGGATCTTGAGTACTATTCGAAATTCGGAAGAATTACGTAGAGGGGCCATTGAGCAGCTCGAAAGAGCCAGGACTCGCTTACGGAAAGTAGAAATAGAAGCAGATGAGTATCGAATGAATGGATACTCTGAGATAGAACGAGAAAAAGAAAATTTGATTAATGCTACTTGTGACACTTTGGAACGATTAGAAAATTACAAAAATGAAACCCTTCATTTTGAACAACAAAGAGCGATTAATCAGGTCCGACAACGAGTTTTTCAACAAGCCTTACAAGGAGCTCTAGGAACTCTGAATAGTTGTTTGAATAGTGAGTTACATTTCCGTACGATCCGTGCTAATATTGGCATTCTAGGGGCCATGGAAGAAATAACAGATTAGCCCTTTTACTTTTACTTTAGTTTAGAGTT